CCTCATTCTGATTTTGGTTTTCGTATCACGGATCTTGGTTCGCGCTTTATGGCATTTCCAAAAAGAAAAAAATCCAATCCCGCAAAGGATTGTTCATGGAACTACTATCGAGATTCTTCGGACCATATTTCCTAGTATCATCCCGATGTTCATTGCTATACCATCATTTGCTCTCTTATACTCAATGGACGAGGTAGTAGTAAATCCAGCCATTACTATCAAAGCTATTGGACATCAATGGTATCGGAGTGCGCCTCTTCACGAGGGTGATTTAAGTGCAACGAAATGCCTTAAGAATATGGTTCGCGAAGCATCTGGCTTACCGGTAATCTCCCATTCCCGCCGTCGAGAGACTTAAATAACTATAGCATGCCAGAAACGGGGAGTTGAGATGGTTAGACCTATACCCCGAAATGCTCCCAGCATAGAAGCCTATGGTTCCATCTTGTTGTTGCTGGAGGTACACATCCCTCTTCTCGGTGTGGAGCGATATACGAGAAATAGATGCTCAGCCTGAAATGTCCGATAACGGCGCTGAAGTAGTGAATCTATCGGCACCATAGCTGTGGCATACAACTTTGGACCTAACGGCCGGCCCAGTAACCTTTCGGAATGGGGGATCCCCGTTGGCAACAACCACGGTAGTAGTTGCGGAACTACTGGGCCGGGAGAGGACAACCTCTTGTTCCTGCTCCTCTTTCTTCGCTTCGGGGACGGAGGTCCTACGGTAGGTAACAGCAGGTACAAGCAACTTGACCGAAGGGGACCAGCGCTTCTACTCTTCCACCGAGGAGCCGTTCGCAGCGAGAAGCAAGGGATGTCGTGAACGGTGGGAGGTCACAGAGAATTTACCTATTCATAGAGTGATCCTATGATCGATACAGGATATAGACTATCTCTTTCTTTATTCGATTCTTTTTCTGAAAAAAAAAAAGAAGGGTGACTCAACTTCTCAGCTAGAGTTGGGGGTGGGACTTGTTGGCATAATGCAAGCTGGAACGTGGGAATTCGAGGTCTCATGAACTACTACTAAAAACCTACTTTTTTTCTTTTTGGACAAACGATATCAGGTCAGGTCTATGGATGGATCCAGATCTACGGGTCGGCCGGCCCCGGCCGATGAGCATAGGGAATCTATACTCGAGCGTTCAACTGGGCCCCTGACAGGATAGGTGAGGAATCACTCTTGATCTTTTTTATTGGGGCCTACAACTTCTCCGAGCCGACTAGCATCCCTTTCCACTGCGCATTTATCGAACAAAGAAGACGACTATAGGATCGAATTCGCTTTCCATGGTGAACTGGTCGTCCCATACCTTCTGCCTGTCTCATATGTGCGGAACCAGGTCTTTTTCGGTTCCAGCCCCCCCTCGAATACATAGGGTAGGTAGGACTGGGTGAGAAAGGGTTCCCTGTTGCCAATAAACTTTCCCCGGCCTTCGATTCCCCTTACTCATAAAGGGTCTTACGGTCGGTACTAACTAAAGAAAAAGAGTCTTCTTTCTAAGAGTAGGCGTGGAGAGCTTTTTGCGGGGAAACTTGCAAGTACAGTTTGGGGGGAGACGGGCGTCGACCCAACCTTATGAGTATTCGGACTATAACAGTTCCGATGAACAGTCACTCACTTTTGACAGTTATACGATTCCAGAAGATGATCTAGAATTGGGTCAATTACGTTTATTAGAAGTGGACAATCGAGTGGTTGTACCAGCCAAAAGTCATCTACGTATTATTGTAACATCTGCTGATGTACTTCATAGTTGGGCTGTACCTTCCTCAGGTGTAAAATGTGATGCTGTACCTGGTCGTTTAAATCAAACCTCTATTTCGGTACAACGAGAAGGAGTTTACTATGGTCAGTGCAGTGAGATTTGTGGAACTAATCATGCCTTTATGCGTGCGCCCGGAAAGATAGGCCGACTGCTGAGCCCACTCTGGCTCAGCCGCACCACCCTGGGTGCGAGCCACCCGAGAAGCAAGCTATTACAGCGAGCGGCTGGAGCAGTATGGAGCCGAGGAGCAAGGCAGTAGATAAGATAGAAGAAGGGGTCAGGCTCCCGGTGGAGCAGAGGATACGGTTAGGATAACGAACTTGAAACGCGGAGCCCGAGCGTCCGGCGAGCGAGTGGTTAGTGGCCAATAGCGCCCTAGTTGATGGCATTCCTCTCTGCGGCTGGCACTCGAGGAACCACGGGGCACTCCATACAGAGCAAACAAGTCTTAGGGATGAGACGCCCGCGCAAGGACCTCAATTCTCATTAGGAGGTCGAACCAAGGACCTATGGAAGTCGGGGCTAGCCCTTCCCCATGGGCAACGCAACAGTGTCCTGAGGGAGGAGTTTAGAGGCCTTATAGTAGCACGGACTTCTTTTTCTTTCTAGGTCATGCGAAGGGGGCCAGTCCAAGATCGTACTGTTCCTCTACAAAGACAACAGACGCTCTCAACGGCTAGGCGCCACTCTCTTTCTGAGTTATTCCAGCTTCTTCATGATTTCGTGCCGCGGTGAACAAACAAAACAAAAAAGAGGGCCATCTCAGCGGAAGGAGAAGGACCTGCAACGGCAGAGACTACTGACCCTATTCTTGTTCCTAGCCGTCTTTTACGAGTCCGGAAAGCCTCCTCAGAGGGATCCTCAAAATAGAATAGAGAAGGGCGGGCAGGGCTCCCGCAAGAGCCTCCCCCCTCTTCCCGGTCAAGATAGATGGGAAGGAGCCCTATCAAGGCCATAAACAGTCTCTTTATTTATGTACGTACACCTTTGTTTCAGGGTGGGGCCGCCCTTCCTCCTGCTAATCCGGCCATTTCCGAACCTGTCTTTCTCATCCCATTCAATGGAGGACTTTTAAATTCTTGCGATTCCCAGCCCCCTTAGCTTATTATTTTATATATATCTATATTTATTATTTATAAAGGGTTCCGCTCGGCTAAATAGGCTCAATGATCTCTTTCTTCGCTTCGATAGGCCGGTACGGCGCTCCGCGTGGTTATATTCATACATGTTCCGACTCGCCGGTCATTATGGATCTAGTGGCATGGCGGGGCAAAAGAAAGGGGGGAGGGGGGAAGCAACTACGAAGCTTCGTAGACTCGACAAGTCGCTCCGCTTATAGAATATAATGAAGCAAGCTAGCGACTCTCCTAGTAGCGAAGGAAAGGGTCAGGAAAGGAGCAGAGAAGGGGTTGGATTTCACCTATGATCAGATCAGTGGGCAACCATAGTTGACTTTTTTCGTAGTGTTGTTAACGTTGTTGAAAGCTCATTACTTATTTAAGTAGGCCTCGCCTTTCGGAGCAGCTCCCAGCTCACACTATGGTGGAGGAGGTGCCGTGAAGATCTAGGAGTGTGAGCAGTACGAGCTGAAAGGCTCCCATACTGTTTGGAGGGCAGGGGGCATAGATGCCAAACAAACCTGACCCCTATCTATCGTCGTAGAAGCTGTTCCTAGGAAAGATTATGGTTCTCGGGTATCCAATCAATTAATCCCCCAAACCGGGGAAGCTTAAGCGGAAATGAAAGGGTAGGGTGAGGGAAAAGAAAAGGGGGGAAGCAACTCAATTTAAGGCTTCGCTCCCAGATCGCTTCGTGAGCTCATTTAGTAGACAGCGAGTGTGCGCCCCTTTAGAGAAGAGATAGGGGCGAGTACTACACGAGCTCGTAAGTAAAGTACGGAACGAGCCTTGTCTACGAAGCAGAGCGACCTCGTCTTGCTTGCTTCTGGCGAAGCTTCTAGCACTGGATAATAGGCATGGCAGGAATACGACTTTTTAGGTCGACCACTACACTACATAGAAGCGATAGCGAAGCCAAGCCGTATAAAGGCGAGCAGCCCTTATAGCAATAACAAACGGCCTACTTATAGCCCTTCCCAATTTCCAGTAGTAAAGTTTAAGCAGGATAACCCCCTCTCTATTCTTCTCTTCATGTATGTGGGCTGCCTGCCCCGTCCCGAATAGACGAACAGGAACAAGCTGAAGAAGCGAGAGAGATTTGAGATTCCGTAAGTAAATGAGACTTTCTGTTTTGTCGAGAGGAAGGACCCAAATGCCTAAACAAGACAAGAACCAACTATATGCTTAACACAAACAGGTCCTCCCTCTAGCACACGGGGATCGGCCCTACGCACCGGGGACGAAGCGTAGAGGTCACTTTAGCTTGTTGTACCGGAGTGGTTCATCGTCAAAAGAACAACAATGGCTTGTAGCATTTCCTATTGATTTGTCTAGGGGATGGGATGTAAAAGAAGGCTTTATCGTCTAAAGGCAGGGGTGAGCTTTCTCACTATACCTCGCTCTTCTTTTATCCCGCCTGGTTTCTTATTCCTGTTCCGTAAATTTCGTACGTAGACAGTTAGTTGCTCTGACTAGTTTTTTAGTGCAAAAAAGGACCAACGACGACCCTATCCTAAAGGAGAAGAAGGAGTAGGAGCAGAGCGGAGAATCTTTTTTGATTCCAGCCGAGAAGACTAGTAAAAGGAAGGATCAAGAATGTTATATATTTCAGGAGCTAGATCAGTTGCCGATGAACAAGTCAGAATTGCCTCAACAAAAATAGATGGAATTGGGCCTAAAAAAGCCATTCTGGTTCGTTATCGATTAGGTATCAGTGGGAACATAAAGATAAAAGAATTAACTAAGTATCAGATCGACCAAATTGAACAAATGATAGGTCAAGATCATGTTGTTCATTGGGAATTGAAGAGGGGAGAACGAGCAGACATCGAACGATTAATTTCTATTTCTTGTTATCGTGGAATTCGTCATCAAGATGGATCACCCTTACGCGGTCAACGAACTCATACTAATGCTAGGACTTGTCGCAAGCAAATTAGGAAATAAAAGAAGTCTACCGAAAGCCTTGGTACTTGTCTGATCAATCACACTGATAGCTTCAATAGTTCACTGAAATTTTGATTTGGGGATTTCACCGGTTACTAATCCAGTATCGGTATAGTAGGCCTCCTTGGCCACTCCACTAGTGGCTCGGCTTCGCCCTAGAAGCTACTGCTTACGCCTCTCTAGGCTTCGCTATCGCTCATGACTGGTATATGGATCTCTCTATGTAGTGGTCGGCCTTCTAGAAGCTTCGCCAGAAGCGACTAGTCGCTTCCCGAATGCCCCTTTCCTTCGCTACTAGGAGAGTCGCTAGCTTGCTTGCATTCTAGAAACGGTAGCTTCCGCGCCCTTCCTGCCTACTGAAATAGATGTGAATGATCGTGACAGCTCTTAAAATCCTATTCAGTCTGATTAGATATGTCACTGAAAGAAAGTGATTCTGTTCCCTCTCTTTTTTTTTTAGGATTCCGAGGATGGGCCGGCCCATCCTAACATCATTTATGAGGAGCCGGACGACAAAGCCTCCTCCTCAGATAAAGATGTCTCCGACGCAACTCTCCCGGCAATCAAAACTTTCTCTATTTATATTTTTGTTTTTTGGCGGGTTCGGTCAGGAGGGACAAAAGAGGGATGCTTTCTATCAGTCAAAAGCAGATACCGCCCCCCATGCTCCTACGGTCCACTTACCGAGGAATAGAAAGGAAGGACCCGGGGCCAGAGCAAGTTGGGTTGGGGTATAGAGCCGTAAGCGCGGTGGGGGGTGACAAAGGACGTGCTCGTACGGTTCATATAAGGAAATTAAAAAGTCATTGATTGTTGGGAACTTTCACTCCTCTATATTCGAAATATGCCTTTCTAGGAGCATTACGATCTGCAGCTCAAATGGTCTCTTATGAAGTCTCTATTGGTCTTATTCTTATTGTGCGCCTTGTGAGCGCGTTTGGATCCGCGAAGGAAATCGCTCGGATGTTCCCCTAACCCAACCCGGGAACGGACCGGAGGGAACCGCAGCATGGGGAATGTCCGCGTCTCGTCGCAAGGCTCATTTTGAGTTGTGGGTCATAGGGCGGGCAGCTTTTTCTGATCAAGGGCCGGGGCACAAGGGTCCTAGTACTATCCAGGTGCGAAGAAGCCCGGAGGTGACTGCAATGAGCAGAAATCTCACTCACCGGCCTAAACGACGAGCAAACACTCGAACGTGAGAGCAAGGGATCACCCAACGAATGGACGAGCTCAAAGGGGGGAGGAGAGAGGGTGGGCAAGAACCATGTTTTCAGAGAAGTGGCGGTCCGAATCTTATCTGAACTGCGAGAATAACTGACTAAGCCGTGCCATAAGGGGTCATTCTCCAAACGGGACGGGACCAAGCCTTTAGGTTGTTAAAGTAGGTTGGGTGACAGATCGGCCATAGGAGTACTCCGGGATATAAACCAGGGCAACAAAAGTGGAGCATACGGCGATGCCGCCCGTTTTCGTTTCGTGGGAGTCCCCGGCAGAGGAAAGGGCTGTAGGTGATGGCGCGTTCTGCTTCTTATCTAGAGAGGGGCGCTGAAATCCTTTCTATGGGCTCGTGCGTGGCAGCTGGTATAGATGAATAAAGGCGGACCGCTTGAACGGGACCTATTCTCTTAATATAATAGGCGGCAAAGCGGAATAGAAAAGCACGGACGAGCCACATGCAGGGAAACTTGCACGTGTGGTTCTGGCCGGGGACCCCGGTATACTGTACTAATATGTGTAGGTCCCCGTAATTCGAGTGAGATTGTCATGGCGCAAAAGCAGATATGGTCCGGTATTCCCTTGTTCCCTGTATTGGTTATGTTCTTTATTTCTTGTCTAGCAGAAACTAATCGAGCTCCGTTTGATCTCCCAGAAGCGGAAGCTGAATCAGTTGCAGGCTATAATGTAGAATATGCGCGGGATGCGATCCTTAATAGTTCACTGTTGGCGGAAGCCAATGTCCCGGGGTCCCGGGGACTCATTCTGACTGAAACAAGGGGCGGGTCTTTACCAACTTAAAAATCTGCTATTTTAGGGAAGCCAAAAAACGTGAGCGCCTAGCGCGAGCCTTATTGAAAAGGCCCTTTACTAAAAACATAGAAGGTAAGGCCGGCTTTCGAGCTGTAGCTTTACAACCATAGGGCTTAGATAGGCCCTTCTTATTATATTAGTAAGATAGGTTGCTTGAGCGCATTTTGACCCTTTCTATTAGTAAGGTTGTCGTATCGATCAAGGCGAAACTTTAGTTTGATTGCAGGGCGCGCGTTAGCGCTTTACTAATAAGATAGAAGGGGCTTTTCTTGTTTAGTAAAGTCTCGCTTTTTGATAGGAGTAGGTGCGGCAGGGCACTCTTCATTCGAAACTAATGAATGTCAGGTCGGGGCTTTCTGCCTTGTTATCAAAAAGGGGGTTGGGTAAAGCAAACTCCCTCCTTGGACGAGCACGGGCTTAGTCAAGTAGAACCGGGTTGCGCTGCTGGATGCTCCGATCGAAAAGAAATCAGTGGGGCCATGCCGGTACGACTGAATATGCGTTAGAAAGGTCAATCCCTCCCCTACGACACAAAAAAAAGCGGGCCGAACTTCTAACAGCCCGCCCGCTTCCATAGAACAATATCGTGGCAACGTAGACCTAAGTGAAGTGGTCATATTGGATCCTTGGGAACCATCACAAGTACGGCCGACATCTATTTATTTAAACGAGAATGCCGTGTCGTCCAGCGGAGCCTAGAAGAAGATGACTCGCGCAGACAGCTGACTCCTTTTCAATAGAAAAGAATAGCCAAACCAGCCCAGCTGGCTGGTCAATCTCAGAAAGAAGATAGGCCGGCAAACCGGAGACGTACGACCACGGTCCCGACCTTACCAGCACCGGGGGTGTACTAATCAATGAACCCCCGAAACCTACTTTCTTTTCTGACAAAATCAACCAAGCCTAACCGGTCACGACATGTTGTTGATATTGATTGAGTTGGAGGGACTTTCGATTACTTCATCCATCCATAAACCTAGACCCCGATAACCTTCGTAACCAAAGCGTCACGACAACATCCAAAGGTCACCCTTGGATTCTTAGGGGGGCAAGGAAGAGGCTGTTATGTTAGTTGTAGCGCGCCTTCCCTCTTTATAACACTTCGGAAAGATTTTTCAGTCTTTTCTTATGATGACCTGGTCGAGAGAGTACGATACATCGGTGTAAAAGATTGATCCCTTTGGATCTTGGTCCATGATGGCCTTTTTATTAATAGAACTGGAAGAGGAGGAAAAGAAATAGCTTATGATGACCATATATTTGAGTCGATCATTTCGTAGATCTAATTCAAGTTTTTTTTGATGCAGTGGAAAGGCCTTCAAATCTGAAGTTTTACGCTTAAAGGAAGAAATGTTCTTGGTGGATGCAGGACTTGCGACCGCCAGAATGAGTATGCAGGATGAGCCTAAAGGAGTTCCAATCAACCGAGCCACCAGGTTTGTCAACCGAGCCACCAGGTTTGAGAATAAGGTGGGATCCCTGGATCTAGTGGCCAGCGAATCACTGATCAAAAAGCAGATTTTTTTTAGATTCTTCATGGATCTAGTGACCGGTGAATCACTGATCAAAGAGCGAGCTGCCGCCAGGTTTAATGATTTGGTGGGATCCTGTAGTGGCTGGTGAACCGCTTCTTCTTCTTCCACGAAGATTCACACAAAACCGAGCTTGGATGGAACTGAACAAGATTTGGCGAACGGGTCAAATTTTTATTGATAAAGTAAAAGGAGGTTATTCAGTAGCCATCGCGGGTTTCATTACTTTTATTCCATTCTGTCTTCTCATAAGAAGAGGAAGGATATCGAATGATCAATTCACCATTGAGAGCATTAAGCCCAAAAGGACGAATATTGTGGTGTTCTAACAGCAGCAGTCAAACGGGGGCGTGAATGCGAGATGCCAGCGGAAAAGAAAAGGATAGAAGCTGGAGACTGGCCTATATTCCTACTAATGTGATCCCCATTACTTCAAATATGTTCTACACTACGATATATTGCTCTGATGTTTTTACAATTATCTTTTTTGAAGCAGATAGTTCACAGTGCTCATTCTATCGATACTGGGAAATAAAAAAAAATCATGTTTACACTCAATTTTCATTACGAAGATGTATCACGTCAGGATCCGTTGCTCAAACCGAATCACGCCAACGTTATGGAAGTTCCTGGATCGTGTAAAATAAGAGTAGTACCAAAGGCAGCACCTTCTGATTTCATAATCAAAAATGGAAAATTGGCTATGGAGATTCCGTGCGGTCAGAAATTAATACAGACACAAAGGGCTTCGACAGGAAAGTCGTTTCGATCCAATCCATTCTTGGGGTCAAATAAAGACAAAAAAGGATATGTAAGTGACCTAGCACGGCAAAGCACTCTCCGAGGGCATGGAATGTCTCATTTTTTGGTAAGAATCTCCGCAGTAATGTCTCTGTTAGATTTTCCGGTCGAAATACGGGAAAAGTCCATTCAATTCTTGATGGAAATGGAGTTTTGCGAATTCTCCCCGGAACTGGAAGATCATTTCGAGATCTTCGAACATATTCGAGGGTTCAATGTCACTATTGTAACTTCGGCCAACACACAAGATGAGACTTTACCACCGTGGAGCGGCTTTTTTCAAAAAGATGAGGGGGAAAGTCAGTAAGATGTCGGAGAAGCAAAATATACGAGATCACAAACGTAGATTGCTCGCGGCTAAGTATGAATTGAGACGAAAGCTTTATCAATTTGTAAAGATACCGATCGATCTAGTGATATATCGTCTTGGTAGCATCAAACCAATAGAACAAGGGTTAGCTCTGCAGCTGGTCTACAAGCAAGGTAAGTAGGTCCATGCGACCGGACCCGGATGTACCCTTTAGCCGCGAGGGGAACCGGGTAAACAAAGTCGCGATCAGAATGAATGGTAGTTCGCTGGGCCTGTCTTTTGCTCCCAGAGGTGCTGGTTCGAATCCAGTTTGTGACAACCACAAAGCCTTTGATCATAGAATATCTCGGGACCCCCGCTGGTAAGGGGCTCTGGCAGCTGCACTTTTTTTTTATGATGCATCGAATGCTTCCTCTGCTTTCAGTAAAAATCAAAAAGATTCTCGAGGCACTCTTTCTCTTATAGCGCTCTTTCCTTCCCTTCGAGCTAGCCGGAAGAAATCCATTTCTTTTATCTGTAAGAGAAAAGGCGCTTATTCCATGAAATAGGAGCGCAGCGGAGTCATGAACAAACAAGAATAGCCACTTCCTTATCTACGCTATTGACTTTCCTCCCCCCGTGGGAAGTAGCAAGAGCCTTTATCTAATCTACTATTGAACCATCTCACCTGAAAAAGTCAGTCGCTACCTTAAGGCATGCCTTGACTCCACTCGATGGGACTTGCTTTCATAAAGATTTTTTCTTATTTACTTTATTTACTCGCCTTTACTTTAGCAGATATCTTGTTTGTATAAGTAAAAGAGGATAAGACCACCGTTTGCCACATTTGCTGATGAAACAAGATAAAGAACGGGTTCTCCTTACTTGCATTGAGCGGGATGCTGCTTTCTTCTCTGTTTTCAAGATCGATTGACTTCCATTGACCTAGATTGGGAGTTGTCTTCTTCGATAGCGGGTTCTACATCCGGCATCCCTCTTTATTTCCGGGAGAATGTAGCCGATTTACTTAGTAAGCTGGGACCTGTCCAATTGCTAGTTTGGCTGGAGTTGTTCGTTTCGAAATGCTAGGTTGACATAGAAGAATCCGAAAGGAGATGCATTGAAGAAATGTCAGGGCTGTTCCGCTAGTTGGATAGGCGACTTTCCAGAAGATCCTCAAGGTAGATATGCTTTTCTTCTCAGAAAAGACCATCCTTTTTGGGGCTATTAGGTTACAAAGATGTCTGTCGACTTTTCTCTAGCTGAGATGGTAGGCTCGTAAAGGCATGAAGTGAGCCTCTACAGGGGCTGCTAAGCAGGCTTTCATCAAGATGATAAGGGACGAAGTGACTCGACCAACGGGAGAGGAGATGAATAGGGCGATTCGAGCGATCTTCCCTTTCGACGTAGCGCGTAACACTTGCTGGGGCGGCGCTTGCCTACAACCCAGATTCTTCGTCGGTAGAATAGATTGATTCGAGGAGTACTGATGATATTCTTGAAGTCATCTCACCCTTTGAGGAGGGAGGGAACGGTTGTACTAGAAGGGCTTACGATACCGATAAGAGTAAGACAAGAGCGACTTCTTTTTCGGGCACTGGTCTAGTTCCAGCAGGGGTAGGACAGGAGTACCAGTAAGCAAAAGGACTTCTTTGGGAACTCCATTGACATGCTTACACTACCGGGAGTTTCTTGCGCTTGAAGGTTAAAGGGATTTCGGGGCTATCCCCTTCTAATTCATGAGACATTCAGCCCTCTATCCATTGGGATGCTCATAAGAACCTCCGTTTTACCTTCACAGATTCCTATTCTATTCGCTAGAAAGTGAAAGGGTCCTTTAGCATTCCGAGTGATTTCAAAAGACTTTGCTTTATTAGAAAGAACTTATAGTAAGATATCCGTAAACCACTGATATGCCTCACTTTCAAAGCGGAAACTCTTGTAATGAAGGCTGTTGCAGTAACTAAAACATCTTTTACTTCTTTTGTTAGGAAGACTAGCGGATTATCGAAATGAAAGTACCACTATTTGGCACAGGGTTTATAGAATAGCCAGCCAGCCAACCTGTAAGCTAGTAGTTTGGTTGATAAAGAGAAGGAAACCGGCCTATAAACCAGTCAAAGACTACCGGTTTAGTTATAAATTAGACATGGAAGTACGCTCGCTGCTTCATTAAAGAGAGGTGTCAGCTTAATCCATTGCCGGAAATCCTTCCTGCTGTCTGCGCTTTCCACTGTAATCTAACCCATCTTTATGCCTACTTACTCTGTAGGAAGTCTCATAGAAGCATAGTTGAAAGTACTGATACAACATAGTAATGATCTTTGTCCTAAAGGGAGAAATCAGTTAGGTTCTTAGTAGCAGTGGGTATTGTCCAACGAAGTCAACTTAGATAAGGTTTTAGCTATGGTATCCTCTCTTTAAAGTGAAATCAGGATGTATTTATTATTTCTATTTGAGTTGCCCCTTTCCTCTCTTTCCCTTTGATCACCGACCCTGACTTTCAATCTTGGCCTTGTGATCCTTCCCCCTCCCCCCTTCCCGTGGTTGAGAACCCTTGCCTTTCTTACTAGATTTCCTGTTGATGGGGAAGGCTTGGCAAAGAAGCTTGTGTCGGAAGAGAAGTGGAAAACTAAGCAGTTCGGGCTTAACTTGAACCTGATTGCCCTAGTAGGAGTCAGAATAAGGTTGAGGCTTGTCTTCAAGAACTGACATCTCGGATCTTGCCATTGCCAGGAGCATGGATGCCGAGAATGCCCTCAGTCTATGTCTGTCTATATAGATAGGCTTTAAGAAAAAAAAAGGAAAGTAAGCCGTAAGCCAAAAAGAAAGGCTTTTAAGGATCTTCGACTGCTTATAAATAAGCTAATAACAGATCTTTTGCGTCTTTCGGGATGACTCCCTTATTTCCTCCTTAGGAGCAAATCTCTTCTTGACTTGAAAGCCTTCTTCCCGTATTCCTCAACCTAGGATAGATCAATTGACTGTGTAAGCTCTCTAAGGTAGCTATCTATCTTTAATGAGGTTCCTAGTGAAGTCATTCTAATCTTCCCATGGTTCTAACCGGACGCTTATACTAGTGACATTCTATCATCCTGTCTCACTATATCAAGATTAGTAATACCTTTCATCCTAGTTGTTCTCTTTCCTCTAGGCTAGAGAATATCTTCTTTCTAGATGTATTTATTACTTAAAGCACTGGGAGAGAAAAAAGGACTGTAAGCATCTAGTTTGTGATAGCTTCCAATTGAAGTACCAGCCCCAGGGTTTAGACTATCAGTGCTTTGAGTGTCATCTCATCTGCCCTCCTCTAATCTTCTGTCTCTTCGAGCTGTACCAAAAAAAGAAGTTTCAGGGATTCAATTTGTGATATTACTTATTCTTACTTAACGAGTTACTTACTCAATAGAGCATCTAGTATCAAGAATCAAATCTTTATTACCTTTTGTATTTTTAGTTAAGATAGTATAAGATTTCAAGAGCCAGGGATAGTAGGACTAAAGTAAAGCAAGCAAGGCCTAAAAGGCAAGGTGCTCAGGTAAAGGCTAAGCTTAGTTGGATGAGTCCCGACAACTTATTTAATTCAAAATTTTCTTAGCAACGAATACGTTTTGAACCCTTTCGAGTGAGAGCTTAGGGATATGATTCCCAGAGAGAATTTCAATCTGAAGAAGGCAACTCATCTCCTTAGCAAGAAAGTGAATCGCACTACTGACTGATTATACAGTCTGTTTTTCAAGCGAACTCTCGAAATATCGTAAGAGAAGTTAGACTTGCTTCCTTCCGTTGAAATCACTCATTAGACTAGGAGCTAGAAAAGACAATGAAAGGTAGACTACCAGCTTTTTTTCAAGATAGAGTTGATGCCATTTGAGAATTGATAGGTGATACGGGATGTATCCTCTATTACAGTAGGCTGTAACCTCTATTCAAGTGGGCAGTTCTCTATGAGAATAGCAAGAGTTTGATGCTATGAAATAGCTCGACTGAAAAGAGTGGGGTAGAGGGCGGCTATCTCATAGCTGTTACTGTGCTTTCTAAAGCCTTTCTCTAACAAGCAAGTAAACTAACCTCTTCCCCTAACAAGCCAGCTACGCACCTTGCTCTTAGTTGCAAGTCGCTTTTATTTCGGAATAAGCTGGAAGTGAAGTTAGAGAAGTATGAGGGGCTATAGTACTGACTATGCATAGGACTACTAAGGTGAAAAGACAGGATGTATTCCGACGAAATGCTATTGATTCTAGGAGGACTATAATGAGGGGGATGACAGAAAAAATACGGGCGGCAAAAAATCAAAATGAAAAATCAAATCAAAATGAAAAATCAAATGAGTCTTTCTAAATTCTTTAGTTGCGGGGTATACATAAAAATTTTGTTACTGATCGCCGTAGGTCTGTTTTTATATATTGTGTGTTTTTATTTTTTGGGACTCACTTTTTTTTGTACAGCAATGGCACTAGTCGCAGGCTCCATAGGGGCGCAGGGCCTATCTAGCATATTGATCAAAATGGGCTGCTCTTCATCTCTGGCCTTCTTTTTAGGGCTCGCATTTCGAGCCTTCTTCACTACAGGTGTGATCGAAGGAAATATGATGACTCAGTCGAATGGTGAAATCTTCCCCTCCCATTCTGGTTCCGGCGGACCATCACACTCTCACTCCTGGAAGGAAGATTCCTTCGAGATCGATGTGTTGTTGGAAGAAACGGAAACAGAGGGAACGTCGGCTCGTTCTTCGGTGGCGCGCGATGAAGCGGGACCATCTCGTCAAGATTATGTGGTCGTAAATCAGAGTTTTGAATCGTCAATGCAAAATCGCATTCTACGCCTCGAGCAGGACGATAGCCCTTATCTGCTCGGTAAGGCGAAGGGGACGTACTGGTCGGACATAAGACTCCAGCTGGAGCATGCCCCCTCTCAGAAGGAATATAACCGGTTGCTGGAGTTTGAAAACAAAGACCTCCAGATCCGTGAGCTCCAGCATGAGTGTTTGCGTCTTTTTGAGGGAGTCTTGGAACAGAATCCTCCCTTGGCGAACCAGGTTCCATACAATCCCGAAGAAGCATTTAATGACTTCTTAAATCAAGATTACGACCAACGGGACCGGCGCTTCCCTCCTTTAATCTGCGATAGAGACGGAAAGGAACTTGACTTTTTGGGTGATGTGAGACAAAGGCTCAAAAACGAGGGCCCCGCCTATGTCATAGAGATCTTTCGTTTTTAAGTTCAGATGGGAATCAAGTGTTTTCAATGAAAAGAAATCCTCCTCTGCTATTATCGCTTAATAGGTCAGATCGATCGAATGGAATGAATGGGCTCAGCCTAAGGGCCTTGAGCCAGAGGTCATACTGATCCTGTCCTTTCAATAAGAAATAGTTAAGACGCACACAAGAGAAGGAGACCCAAGCGCAGCCAACCTACCTTTAATACGAGAAATCCACCACACTTTGAAAGTGTTTAGATTCTATTAGTGTGCAGTGAGTGAATAGCTAAAAGAATAGAGTGACCATCTTTGAATATCGAATATAAAGTAGTATAGTAAGATAAACAAGGCTTTGTTAAGAAGTTTCTTTCTTTGCGCCTTTCAACCTGAAGGGAGTTATGGCATTTGAGTTGAGTTACTAATAAGGTATCTTAGGAGCAATGCAGTGTAGAGAGATAATAGCAGTCTAGGGAGGGAGTCGCTGTCTATAAAGAGAATAGCTTGAGAGTGAGATCAGAGTAGGACCTGTTAGAATCATACCGAAGCCATACCCAGGCCATACCCGAACTCACCTCCCATCACCCCTTGAAAAAAAGTCGATTCGTTACCTCTGAACGGAAGGGCCCCCGTTATGTAGTTTTTTTCGCTGAATAAATGGGAGAGAGTGGGAGGGTGGGTCTCTTCTCATTGGGCCCGCTTGGATTTTGGTTGGGGCACGCCCCACTGAGGTTTGATTAAGAAATCATATCAGAATGCTATTCTTCGCTCATCCATCGGAGAGAGGAACAGCCCTAGCTGAGCTTTCACTCCTCGATTCAAGAAGAGTTCAAGGGTAGGAGGAGAATAAGAAAGGAAGAAAGAAGAGTGGAGAAAAAGGGAAATGGAATTCTTCACAAAGGGAGGGAACGCAAGGGGGACAGCACTAATAAATCGGAAAAGGGGTCAAAGGAAGGGACACATCTTGATAGGGCAACAACCGGGGATAGGATATGGAAAGAGATCAACATGTTTTCTCGAACGAACAGATTTACACCGTCAATGACAGCGCACCAAGGGAACAACGGACAATCACGGCAAAGGCAAGCACGAATGCTGCTGCCTACGAGACCCATCCAGGGGAATCTTACACTGCGCGCAGAGAACCCCTCTCACTTTAGACAGAGAGGGAATGACGATGGGTAGCCAAACCGTGAGGCGAAGAACTCAACCGCTATACACGAGGGAGCAAGTGGAAAGAGTAGAGCAGCACCTTGCCGTAGAGAGGGTCCTAGAAAGGTTAAGAGTTCTGCACCGGTTGGAGTGGAATAGGAATCTAAAACAGAATTCGATCAATTGGCTTTAACGAACCTATTTCATTAGAATGATCGAAGAACCCGCTTATCCATAGAAAGAGGGAGAGAGAATGAGAAATCACTCGACTGTTAAGGAGAGGAGGGGAGAGTTCGACCGCCCTAAGCCAACCAGAACGGCAAAGAAGAGTTCTATTCGGCGACCGGTAGGGAGAGGAGAGGATGGGAGGAGAGAACGTCGACCATAAGGGAGACAGCAGTTACTTCGATGTGAGCAGAGTGCCCATTTCCTTACTTAGACTAACCTTCGTTTAGAAAGGCTCTCCCCTCGCTCTGACTCTTCCCATACTAAGACTTTTGTTGATCTACCTTTGACTTACTTCCTATCTCTACCCTTGATCCAAGGTAGCCGAAGGACGGATTTTGACTAAGCTTTGCTGAAAAAAGTTGCAAACTTCAGTTCCGAAACTTTAGTCTTAACTTCGTTTAGTCAGAAGAACTTAGAACGGCGGTAGCAGGGCGAAAGGCAAGGTCACATCCTGCCGTCATAGCTTGCCTCCCATTGCTTCGTACGAGACAGAGAAAAAAAAGAGTTCTGCATCTCTCCGGGGCTGGGGGAACAAATAGGCGTGTGGAAGAGGGAGAGAGGGGGGGGCTACGAGCCCTCTCCCGTTGTTGTTCCCGGACTACCCATCCATCCACTTCCCCTTTTCCGTGTGCCCAAAAGCCCGCCCGCCCGGTTTATGAGCCCATTTCCGATTCCCTTACCCAATCTCATGAGAAGCAAGCCCAGCAGGCCCTACCTTAAAATGTCCCCAGACAGCCAGCCCTCACCAGGCTGCTAGCATTGCTAAATGCTCCGCCACGAAGCAAGCTCTCCCGAATACGACAGATGCAGAAGTGGGGAAGCCGGAAGTGGCTAAAGAAGTCGGAGGAAGAAAGTAGTTGGACAACTGTATACACGAGGGTACATTAGTCTTCTGGGAATTGGCAACATTGACAGAAAGGGGAAAGGGTAGGAATACACTTTTTTAGGTGTAGCTATACTAAAGTAGTTGGCCTAACCTTCGGTTCCCGTAACCAAGTTTTTCTTTCTCATTCCTTATGTACTTTTTCTTACTTCATCCATACTTTTGGACTTTTTCTGAAGTGTGGGGCAAACGGCGCCCTCTACTTCTACTTCTAACTAAAGGCGAAGAGCCGGCATTGCAAGCAAATAGAGAGCCTCCGCCCGTTTGATCGGTTGCGAGCCGGAAAGCGTACCGGCAGTTTGAGTCGCGAAAGGGCCGCTTGCTTCACTTCATTTTTCTATAGAATCTTGCTTCACTTCATTTTTCTATAGAATAAAATAATATATATAATTGAATTCTATATCTATCTATAAACAAAAAAGATATATATAATCTTTTGATTTTTCCAATTGTTCATTCCTGGGGAGAGGAAGAAGCAGATAGAGCAAAGGCCTCCTCTTTCCGTTCGCTCTTCCCGAAGTGAGCGAATTGCATGTAGAGATCCGTAGGGGCT